TACGCAGCTGCATAGTGGAGCCAGTTTTGTAACACTATACACCAACACATACTAGAACTCGTTGAAGACGCTAGTCGAGACTTTCATGGTTTTGGGGTTTGACATGAATCACAAGACTTTTCGGGCGTAGGGGGTAGGGGGGTTTGTCGCGCAAAATCTTCCTTCGTTTAAGGCGAAAGGGGGGCAGTAATATGGGGGTCTGTGGGTTGAGTAAAGAGAGTTTATGCACTTGATATCACTTATGCAATTCATATGCCATTGCTCGTGAATGTATTCGGAACCTTAATCCATGCTAGCAAGGAAATGTTCAACCCTGAACGTTGACATTAGGAAGGAGTCGCCAAATGCCAAGTGAAAGTGAGCGGAAAAAAAAAATACCAAATGCATTTAAGTGAATGCCAGGCTTGGTGGGTAACGAGTCAATGGTACTCTAACATTAACTTATGTCTTAGCAGTTTCACTATTGAGGGTTAATGAACGTGTGGCCCTGAAATAGGAACCAAATGCCAGGAATAGTTCACCGGGTGAAACCCCCACTGTTTTTGTCCGTGATCTTATCATTCATGATATGCAATTACTCGGTTGGTTGGTCGGTTCTTACTGCATCTGCTTGTTAGGTACCGATTATTGTTGGGTTTACATAGAAAATGCCCTGGATTGGATTTTGTGGGGACTAATCGCCGTCCCATCTGACTTGAATTTGTTTCTGAGTGTTCATATTATGCTTTAGTATGTCTTATTTGGCTCTATTACCTGTTTGTTTTAAGTAGTAGCTTGGGGATATTACATAATATGTATTTACACCATAATATATGCACTATAATGCATAGAACGCATTGTTGTCCTAGCATGTATGTACTAAGTCCCATCCATCAGGTGGTTGGGACATTCCAGTCACCTCCCGGGTCGTGCGCGCTGTAAAAATTAGCACGCTATGAGTGCGTGATTTTGGTGCGCGTGCACTTTGGGGTGGTGGCCAGAGAATAGTTTAGTTTAGAATTCTAGCTTTGGGAGTTAGAGGTGGAAGTTAAAATCTTTCTTCTCTGGGCCTCAGGGAGGATTTTAACCTCCGGTCTCCGGTTTACAAGACCGGCGCTTTTAGGCTAAGCTACTGGGGCAGTTTCACTCTAGTACCTTGTTCTCTACTCATCCTGCTAGAGGAGCGAGCACGAGGAATAGCCCGAAGTAGATCACCGAGGCCACTTGGCCGATGATAATAAAGGGATGTTCGACTGGCATTCCCCCGATTCACGTGAGAATGATAACGTCTGCTACCAGAGTTCAGAACAGGAATTGTGTTAGGGGTCGGAATGTGAGTCCTCGTTGCTTAGAGGTATGTAAAATAGGCACGACCATAAGAACAAGAATGGAGAATAGTAGGGCTAGAACGCCTCCCAGCTTGTTGGGAATTGATCGTAGGATGGCGTAGGCAAACAGGAAGTATCATTCTGGCTTGATATGGGGCGGAGTTACTAAGGGGTTGGCGGGGGTAAAATTCTCTGGGTCCCCTAGTAGGTTTGGTGAGAAAAGAGCAAGGGATGTTAGGGCGAGCAGTATGACTGCAAAGCCTAGCAGGTCCTTGTACGAAAAGTAAGGGTGGAACGAAATCTTGTCGGCGTCCGAATTTAGGCCCGCAGGGTTGTTGGAGCCTGTCTCGTGAAGGAAGAGGAGGTGGAGGATGGTGGCCCCTGCAATCACGAAAGGGAAGAGGAAGTGGAAGGCGAAGAATCGGGTGAGGGTTGCATTATCTACGGAGAAACCACCTCAGATTCATTGGACGAGCACGTCCCCTACGTAGGGTACGGCGGATAGCAGGTTGGTAATTACAGTCGCTCCCCAGAAAGACATCTGCCCTCAGGGAAGAACGTAGCCGACAAAGGCGGTTATCATGACTAGAAGAAGCAGCACTACACCAATATTTCAGGTTTCCTTGTACAGGTACGAGCCGTAGTAGAGCCCTCGGCCAATATGTGCGTAGATGCAGATAAAGAAGAAGGAGGCCCCATTTGCATGTATATTACGGATTAATCAACCATAGTTTACATCTCGGCAAATGTGGGTGACGGATGAAAAGGCGGTCGCGATGTCGGAAGTGTAATGCATCGCTAGGAATAGCCCCGTAAGAATTTGTGATGCTAAGCAAAGCCCTAGCAAGGATCCAAAGTTTCATCAAACTGAAATGTTGGAGGGGGCTGGAAGGTCGACTACTGCGTCGTTGGCGATTTTCAAGAGGGGGTGAGTTTTTCGCAGGCTTGCCATTAGGGTTTCTATAGTTGAATAACAACGGTGGTTTTTCAAGTCATTAGTCTCGGTTAGAATCCGGGTAGAAATTAAAATGAAATTCCTCTTAACTGTCGTGATTTCCGGGCTTCTTTTGGGTATTGTTGCAGTGGCTTCGAATCCAGCCCCCTACTATGGGGCGCTTGGGTTAGTGGTTTCTTCAGGGTTTGGGTGCGCTATCTTGGCATTACTGGGAATGCCGTTCCTCGCTTTGGCTTTGTTCCTAATCTACTTGGGTGGCATGCTGGTGGTCTTTGGGTACTCTTCTGCGCTGGCGGCAGATCCTTTCCCCGAAAGCTGGGGGGATGAGTCGGTGTTTGAATATGCAGCATTCTACTTTTTACTAATCGTGGTTGGGTTATTATACTTTGGACCGACAGCATATAATTTTAGTGCAGGGGTATTGAGCTCTGTTAAGGAGTTCCTTGTGGTTCGGTCTGATGTTGCAGGGGTTGCGGTGTTGTATGGTGTGGGAGGCATGCTAATGTTGTTCTGTGCTTGAGTGCTGTTGCTTACCTTGTTTGTGGTCCTGGAGTTGACTCGAGGGTTATCACGAGGGGCACTGCGGGCTCCCTAGGTCAAGGCCAGGAGGATGGCTAGGCCAGATGTGATTAGGAAGATTATCAGGTATGTTTTGATTAGCCCTCGCTGGGTATCACTAGTGGCGATGGATATTTTCATCTGCGAAGAGGCAAGGCCTTTTGGTCCGGCTGCTTCGAACCATGTTTGGTCCACTAGCTGGTTGGCCACGGTTTGTCCTAGTACGAGGTTAAGTTTAGGGACTAGGCGGTGGACGACCGCTGGGAAATAGCCCAGTATGTTCGAGAAGTTGTGTAGTTTGATGATAGGGGTTGGCTTAAATTGTTTTGCTGTGAGGGAGGCCAGCTCCATGGCAGTTAAAAGGCCAACAATTGTGACAGCGAGAGCTGCTAGTTTCAGGAGCGGGGGTATGGTCATGATAGGGGTCTTTGTTGGGAGGGCATTTGAGGTGAGGATTAGTCCTGCCACGATGCTCCCTCAGGCCAAGCGTTTGATTGGATTAATGACTGCCGGATCATTTTCATTGATGGGGGATAGGGCAAGGAAGCGTGGTGTTCCCATGGTTACAAAGAACACGACTCGGAAGCTATAGACGGCAGTGAAAGAGGTTGCGATTAGCGTAAGGACTAGGGCTCAGGCGTTTAGGTATGAGGTGTTCAGGGCTTCGATGATTGCATCTTTCGAGAAGAAGCCCGCGAGGAAGGGGGTCCCTGTCAGTGCCAGGCTTCCAATCGTTAGACAGGTAGAAGTGAACGGGGCCAGGTTGTGTATCCCTCCCATTTTTCGGATGTCCTGTTCATCGTTTAGGCTGTGGATAATGGACCCGGAGCATAGGAACAGTATCGCCTTGAAGAAGGCGTGGGTGCAGATGTGGAAAAAGGCTAGTTGGGGTTGATCAAGCCCGATAGTAACTATTATCAGACCTAGCTGGCTAGAGGTGGAGAATGCTACGATCTTCTTAATATCGTTCTGGGTCAAGGCACAGGTGGCCGTAAATAAAGTAGTTAGTGCTCCGAGGCACAAGCAAATGGTCAGAGCTGTCTGGTTTGAGTGCGTTAAGGGATGAAGTCGGATGAGAAGAAAGATCCCGGCCACGACCATTGTGCTCGAATGCAGTAGGGCAGAGACTGGTGTGGGACCTTCCATTGCGGAAGGCAGCCAAGGGTGAAGTCCGAATTGCGCCGACTTGCCGGTCGCGGCAACGATTAGTCCTAAAAGGGGAAGGGTTATATCAAGGTCGTGTGAGAGAGAAAAAATCTGCTGCATTTCTCAGGAGTTGAGATTTATAGCAAATCATGCTATGCTTATGATTAATCCGATGTCACCTACTCGGTTATAGAGCACGGCCTGAAGGGCGGCAGTGTTTGCATCGGCTCGGCCATACCACCATCCGATTAGTAAAAAGGACATGATTCCAACACCCTCTCAACCAATGAACAACTGGAATATATTGTTGGCCGTCACAAGAATAATCATGGCGATAAGGAACATTAGTAGGTACTTGAAGAAGCGATTCATGTGGGGATCTGCGTGCATGTACCATGAGGCGAACTCAAGAATGGACCATGTGACGTAGAGGGCGATAGGGGTGAAAATGATTGAGTAGGCATCAAATTTTAGGCTAATGTTAATGTTAAAGGTAGATGTGTTTATTCAGTGTCAGGTGGTGACGATGGTTTCTACTCCCTGGTCTAGAAAAATAAATAAGGGAAGTAGGCTGACTAGAAATGCTGCGCTAACTGCGGTCTTTACGTGTGTAACGGCTCAGTTGGGGTGCTTGGGTGTTGGGTCGATTGTTGTAACAATGGGGTAGGCCAGTAGGGCAAAGATTAAGGTGAGTGTGGATGTTAAAATTAAGGTTGTTTGCATAGCCACTGCTTGGATTTGCACCAAGAGTTTTTGGTTCCTAAGACCAACGGATGACTGTTATCCTTCAGAGGCCGAGTGAGCCGCAGACTTTAACTGCGGGGGTAGAGATTAGCAGTCTCTATTGCTACAGGCCTCTCTCGGCGGGTAAGGAGGCTTTAACTCCTGTCCTTGGAATCACAATCCAACATTTTCTTTAAACTATACCTGCAGTAGAATCATCCTCACATGAACTCTGGTTTAAGAACAAGCAGAATAACTGGGATAAGGTGAAGGGTAATCAATAGGTGCTCTCGTGTGTGATAAGGGGTAAGCCCAATAATGTGGGCTGGGGTAGGGCCCCGCTGACTCATCAAGAATATGTACAGGGAGTAGCCCGCCGTAATTAGAGTGCCAACCCCTGTAAGGATGAGAGTCCATGGGGATCAATTAAACATGGTTGTAATAATCATGATCTCCCCTATTAGATTAGGCAGTGGAGGAAGTGCAAGATTGGCCAGGTTTGCGATGAACCATCAAGTGGCTGTAAGGGGAAACAACATCTGTAAGCCTCGGGCTAGGACCATAGTCCGACTGTGTGTGCGTTCGTAAGCCGTATTTGCTAAACAGAACAAGGCTGAAGACACGAGGCCGTGGGCAATCATTAAGATGATGGCTCCCGTTAGGCCTCAGGGGGTTTGAATTAGGATACCTGCGGCCACTAGTCCCATATGACTTACCGATGAGTAGGCGATTAGTGATTTTAGGTCTGTCTGGCGTAAGCAAATTGATCCAGTTATGATAATTCCCCACAAGGCGAGTACGATAAATGGGTATGCTATCTCTTTAGTTAAAGGGTCAAGAATTGAGCTTATTCGGATCATGCCATAACCCCCTAGTTTCAGGAGTACGGCGGCCAGAACCATCGAGCCGGCAATTGGGGCTTCTACGTGCGCCTTGGGTAGTCAAAGGTGAACCCCGTAGAGAGGTATTTTCACTAGGAATGCCACCAAGCAGCCAGCTCACCAGATCTTGTCCCCTCAAGAAAGCAGCATCAGGGGTTGCCCAAAATTTAATGTAATCATTGATAGACTTCCTGTTGAAGCTTGAAGCGTCAGGAGAGCGACCAGAAGAGGTAGGGAGCCGGCTAGCGTGTAGAAGAGAAAGTAAGTGCCCGCATTTAGTCGTTCTGCTTGATTACCTCAACGGGTGATGAGAATTAGGGTTGGGACCAGGGTTGCTTCAAACATGATATAAAACATAATAATCTCGGTGGCACCAAATGCTAAAATAAGAAAGGTCTGCAAGGAAGCAAGGAGTGTAATGTACATCCGTTGCCGAGGCGCGGGCTCAGTTCGAGTGTGATTTTGACTGGCTAGGATTATCAGGGGGAGGAGCCAGCAGGTTAATACCAGTAGCGGGGCGGAGAGAGGATCAATCGCTATGTATGTGTTAGGGAGGGTTCAGCCTGTTTCTGCTGTTCAACTAAGCCATGACAGACTTAGTAGAGCGATAAGAAGGCTGTGGGCTACTGCGGCGGTCCATAATCACTTTTTAGGTGTCAGCCAAATTGTTGGAAAAAGCATGAGGGTGGGAATTAAAACTTTTAGCATTGTAGGAGATTAAGACTTTGGAGTCGGTCGGTACCATGGGTTCGAGCTGTGGCTACGAGAAGCGCTAGCCCCGTGCTGGCCTCGCAGGCAGAAAAAGCTAGCAGGAGCAGCGGTGCCGCCGAAAAGTTGGTGACTTCTGTTTGAAGGGTTCATAGAGACAGGGCCATGAACAGGGATAATATTATTCCTTCCAGGCATAGTAATGCAGAGAGAAGGTGGGTGCGATGGAATGCAAGACCCATCAGGCTGAGAACGAATGCTGCACTAAAGCTGAAATGTACTGGGGTCATAAGGGAGTTATGGACTTTAACCATAATTGTCTGAGCCGAAATCAGAAGTCTTTAGTTGGACTAATTCCCTATTCGGCCCATTCAAGCCCTCCTTGTGTTCACTCGTAAACCAACCCTAGTGTAAGCAGAGCAAGGATGGCAGTGGCTCAGGAGACGGTAATAAGCGGGTTGGTTAGTTGATTTCCTCAAGGAAGGGGCAATAGAAGGGCAATCTCCAGATCAAAGAGTAGGAACAGAATTGCCACGAGAAAGAATCGTAGGGAAAATGGTAGACGGGCGGATCCGAGGGGGTCGAACCCACATTCATAGGGGGAGAGCTTTTCGGCGTCTGGGTTTATTTGTGGTAGTCAAAAGGACACAATGACCAGAATAATCGATAAGAGGGATGCGATTGTTAGGATTGTTATGATTAGGCTCATTATCTTTCCTTGGACTTTAACCAAGATTAAGTGGTTGGAAGCCACCTGTACTGTCTTTTATACTAGAAAGATTATGATCCTCATCAGTAGATAGAGACGTAGAGGAAGAGTCAAACTACATCTACGAAGTGTCAGTACCAGGCAGCCGCTTCGAACCCGAAGTGGTGGTTAGAGGTAAAGTGGTAGAGTACTTGGCGCAGGAGGCAGACGGCCAGGAAAGTAGAGCCAATGATTACGTGAAGGCCGTGGAACCCCGTGGCTACGAAGAAGGTAGACCCGTAGACACCGTCGGCGATGGTGAATGGGGCCTCGTAGTATTCTAGAGCTTGCAGGAAGGTAAAGTAGAAGCCTAACAAGATGGTTAGGGTCAGGGATTGGATGGCTTGTTTCCGTTCACCTTCCATTAGACTATGGTGGGCTCATGTAACGGTTACACCTGAGGCAAGCAGGACGGCCGTATTGAGCAGGGGGACTTCGAATGGGTCAAGGGTGGTAATCCCTGTTGGAGGTCAGCATCCGCCTAGCTCAGGAGTGGGGGCTAGGCTCGAGTGGTAGAAGGCTCAGAAGAAGCCTGCGAAAAAGAAGACTTCTGAGGTAATAAAGAGGATTATTCCGTATCGGAGTCCTTTTTGCACCGGAGGGGTATGGTGCCCTTGGAAGGTTCCTTCTCGGACGACATCACGTCATCACTGGTACATGGTCAGAATGGTTAAGATTAAGCCTAGTGTTATAAGAGTGGTTGAATGGAAGTGGAACCAAATTGCAGTTCCGGAAGTCAGCAGTAAGGCGCCGACAGCTCCGGTTAGCGGCCAAGGGCTTGGGTCTACTATGTGGAATGCGTGTGCTTGGTGGGCCATTAGACGTTTTCTTGTAGGTAGAGGCTTAGCAGCAGGACGAATACGTATGCTTGGATCATTGCCACGGCTACTTCTAGCAGTGTAAGAAGGAATAGCACTGTAGCCGTTAGGATAGCAACGACTGGCATCATGGGGAGTAGAACAAATGCTGCTGTGGCGATTAGTTGGATGAGGAGGTGGCCTGCCGTAAGATTAGCGGTGAGTCGGACTCCTAGGGCTAGGGGTCGGATGAACAGGCTAATTGTTTCGATAATAATGAGAACCGGGATTAAGGGCACAGGGGTTCCCTCTGGCAGTAGATGTCCTAGGGCTGCGGTGGGTTGGTTTCGCATCCCAATGATCACCGTAGCAAGTCATAAGGGGACGGCCAGCCCCATGTTCAGAGAGAGCTGGGTTGTAGGTGTAAATGTGTATGGCAACAACCCCAGTATGTTGATAGAAAAAAGAAAGATTATTAGGGAAGTGAGCAGAACTGCCCATTTGTGCCCTCCCTGGTTTAGGGGAAGGAGCAATTGTTGGGTGAAGCGATTGATAAACCACCCTTGTAGGGTTAAGACTCGGTTGTTGAGCCATCGTTCGGTGGGCGTTGGATAAAGCGTTCAGGGCAGCACGATTGCTAGTGCAATGAGGGGGATTCCTAGGTATGTTGGGCTTATAAATTGGTCAAAGAAGCTTAGTATCATGGTCAGTTTCAGGGCTCGGGTTTAGATTTTTCGGCCCCCACAGTGGTAGGCTCGTTGTTGAAGTTATGAGCTAAGACTTTTGGTGGGATTACCGTTAGGAAGACTAGTCAGGAAAAGACAAGAATTGCGAATCATGGGGCGGGGTTGAGTTGGGGCATGTCACTAGAGGTGGTTGGGGGCCACCAATCTTCAGCTTAAAAGGCTGACGCTAGGCCCTATTTAGCTTCCTAGTGAGGCGTCTTCAAGTATTAGTGAGGATCAGTTTTCAAAGTGTTCTAGCGGAACTGCTTCTACGACGATTGGCATGAAGCTGTGGTTTGCACCGCAGATTTCAGAGCACTGCCCGTAGAAGACTCCGGGACGAGAAGCAATAAAGGCTGTTTGGTTGAGCCGACCGGGCACGGCGTCCATTTTAACTCCGAGAGCAGGAACGGCCCATGAGTGAAGCACGTCTTCTGCTGAGACAAGGACTCGAATTGGAGATTCCATTGGGATTACCATCCGGTGGTCTGTTTCCAGCAGTCGGAATTGGCCAGGGGTGAGGTCTTGGGTTGGGACCATGTATGAGTCGAAGCCGAGGTCCTCGTAGTCGGTGTACTCGTAACTTCAGTATCATTGGTGGCCCATGGCTTTGATGGTTAGATGAGGGTCATTGATTTCATCCATTAGGTAAAGAATTCGCAGTGAAGGGAGAGCGATTATGATAAGGATAACGGCTGGCAAGATCGTTCATACAATTTCGATCTCTTGAGAATCCAAGATGTATTTGTCAGTGAGTTTGGTTGAGACCATCGACACAATAATGTAAAGGACCAGTACACTAATCAGTAAAACAATTATTAGGGCGTGGTCGTGGAAGTGTAAGAGTTCTTCTATAACAGGGGAGGCCGCGTCTTGCAATCCTAGTTGTGAGGGATGTGCCATTAAGCTCTGGGTTAAGGCACGCGGGGGTTTAACCCACAATTTTGCCTCGACAAGGCAAGGTAATAGTTTTACTAGTGTCTTATTTAAGAAAGTGGCAGAGTGGCCATGCAGTTGGCTTGAAACCATCTCACGGGGGTTCGATTCCTCCCTTTCTCGTTATTTTGCTTGTACTTGTACGAAGGCTGGTTCCTCAAAGGTGTGGTATGGGGGAGGGCAGCCGTGTAGTCATTCTACATTTGTTATAGTTAGCTCGACTGACGACACTTCTCGCTTAGCTGCGAATGCTTCTCATAGAATAAACAAGAACATGATTACAGCTACGAGAGAGATTAGAGACCCGATTGAGGACACTGTGTTTCAAAGTGTATAAGCGTCCGGGTAATCGGAGTATCGTCGTGGCATGCCTGCCAGGCCAAGGAAATGTTGTGGGAAGAAAGTTAAGTTTACCCCTACGAACATTACCCCAAAGTGGATTTTTGTTCAGGTGCTATGCAGAGTGTAGCCCGAGAACAGTGGGAATCAGTGTACGAATGCGGCCATAATAGCAAATACAGCACCCATGGATAACACATAGTGGAAGTGTGCTACTACGTAGTAGGTGTCGTGTAGGACAATGTCGAGGGAGGAATTAGATAGCACAATCCCTGTTAGGCCCCGTACTGTGAACAGGAAAATAAACCCTAAAGCTCAAAGAAGTGGGGTTTCTCATTTGATTGAGCCCCCGTGCAGTGTGGCAAGTCAGCTGAATACCTTAACTCCGGTTGGAATAGCAATAATCATTGTCGCTGATGTAAAGTAGGCTCGGGTATCAACGTCCATTCCTACCGTGAACATGTGGTGTGCCCATACGATGAACCCAAGGAGTCCGATGGCCATCATTGCTCAAACCATTCCTATATAACCGAATGGTTCTTTCTTACCAGAGTAGTAGGCTACGATATGAGAAATCATTCCGAATCCTGGAAGGATAAGAATGTAGACCTCAGGGTGACCGAAGAATCAGAAGAGGTGTTGATAAAGAATTGGGTCTCCCCCTCCCGCAGGATCGAAGAATGTCGTGTTTAGGTTTCGGTCGGTAAGAAGCATGGTAATGCCTGCGGCTAGAACTGGGAGGGATAGGAGTAGCAGCACGGCAGTGACAAGCACTGCTCACACAAATAGTGGTGTTTGATACTGTGAGATTGCGGGGGGTTTCATGTTGATAATCGTAGTAATGAAGTTGATTGCTCCAAGAATTGACGAGATACCTGCAAGGTGAAGCGAGAAAATTGTCAGATCAACTGATGCTCCTGCGTGGGCTAGGTTGCCTGACAGGGGCGGGTAGACCGTTCATCCTGTTCCTGCCCCGGCTTCTACCCCTGAAGAAGCCAGAAGGAGAAGGAATGAGGGTGGAAGAAGTCAGAAGCTCATGTTATTTATTCGAGGGAACGCCATATCGGGTGCTCCGATCATGAGGGGCACTAGTCAGTTACCAAAGCCTCCAATCAGGATTGGCATTACTATGAAGAAAATCATTACGAAGGCATGTGCCGTAACAATAACATTGTAAATTTGATCGTCTCCTAGAAGTGCGCCAGGCTGGCTGAGCTCTGCTCGGATAAGAAGGCTTAGGGCGGTTCCTACTATCCCCGCTCAGGCACCAAATACCAAATAAAGGGTGCCAATGTCTTTGTGATTAGTTGAGAAAAATCAACGTGTAATTGCCACAGGTAGGATGGCCGAAGGCTTAGGCGGCGGATTGTAGCTCCGAGGACAGAGGTTTAACTCCTCTTCTTACCAAGAAGCTCTGTGGTGAAGTTCATGTCAGGTTGCAAACCTGAAGACGCAGGCTAGCGCCTGCCGGGGCTTTCCCCGCCTTTCGCGTTAGGCGGCGGGGAGAGTAGGTGGATGCTCGCTGGTTAGGGCGCTTAGCTGTTAACTAAGATTTTGTAGGATCGAGGCCTTCCCACCTAGAAAGGCTTTAGCTTAATTAAAGTGTCTGGGTTGCATCCAGAAGATGTGAGATAAAACCTTGCAAGTCTTATCAGGGGTTAGGAGATTTTCACTCCTGCTTCGAGCTTTGAAGGCTCATGGTCTAATGCTATCCTAAATCCCTATTTCAGTAGTGTCAGAATAGAGGGGGCGAGTGGTAGGAGGCAGACTGCCAAGACAACGACTGTAGCTAACAACAAGGTAGGGCGTTTGGTCAGGGACCGTCATGCGGAGGAAGAGCTAGCTGGATGAGGGGTAAGAACTATGGCTATTACATACGCGAGCCGTAGGTAAAAGTACAGGCTTAGGAGGGCTGTTAGTGCTACAACCACTGCTGTGAGGGCCAGTCCTTGGGTGGCGACCTCTTGTAAGATTAATCACTTGGGCAAAAATCCTGTGAGGGGCGGAAGCCCGCCCAGTGATAGGAGGATCAAGCAGGCTAATGCACTGAGGGCGGGCGACTTGGTCCAGGTGGAGGCCAAGGTAATGGTGTGGGTGGCGTCCATTTTATGTAGTGTCAAGAAGGCCGCTGCTGTTAAGATGATGTAGGTGATCAGGGCTAGCAGGGTTATCTGGGGCGCCAACTGGGTTACTAAAATTATTCATCCCAGGTGTGCTACTGAAGAGTATGCTAGGATTTTTCGCAGTTGGGTTTGGTTAAGGCCTCCTCATCCCCCTACGAGGGTGGAGCAGATCGCCAAGGCTATTAGCAGATCAGGGTGAGCGTTTTCTGCCACCTGCAGAATGAGGGCGAGAGGGGCAAGCTTCTGTCAGGTGGAAAGTGCTAGGCCAGCGGTGAGCGTAATCCCCTGTAAGACCTCTGGAAGTCAGAAGTGGGCAGGTGCCAGGCCGACCTTTAGTGCAAGAGCCATAACGGCAATAGTACACGCAAGAGGGTGGGAAAGGTGAGAAATCTCTCATTGTCCTAGTATTCATGCATTTGTGACGCTGGAGAATAGGAGCATGGCGGCAGCCGTGGCTTGTACGAGGAAGTATTTAACGGTAGCTTCGATGGCTCGGGGGTGGTGCCGGCGAGCCATGATGGGGATGATGGCCAGAGTGTTAATCTCTAGCCCTATTCATGCCAGAAGCCAATGCGAGCTGGCAAAGGTAAGTGTGGTACCTAATCCTAGACTAAACAAGAGAACGATGACAATGTACGGACTCATATAGTAGGGGAAGGGTTTTAACCAACATGTTCGGGGTATGGGCCCGAAAGCTTATTTAGCTGACCTTACTAGGAAGTGGTGTAGTGGAAGCACACAGAGTTTTGATCTCTGCAGCACGGGTTCGAATCCCTTTTTTCTAAGGAGTCGGGGGGAGTCTAACCCCCTTGGTTCACTCTATCAAAGTGGCCCTTAGGCGTTCAGGCACAACTCCTGGGCTGATTACAGTTGTGGGGGGAGTCCAGCTGCCCCCACTGGTAAAGAGATATGTCAGAGAATAAGCGCAAGTGTGAGAGGAAGGAAGTTTTTTCACACCAGGTGCATCAGCTGGTCGTATCGGAACCGGGGGTAAGAGGCTCGAACCCATAGGAATACTCCCGAGAGCAGAGCGGCCTTGATCATAATACTAACCGTCGTCAGTTCTGGGAAGGAAGGGAAGTGCGAGGCACCCATGAATAAGATGGCGGAGAGCGTGTTTATGAACAAGATGTTGGCGTATTCGGCGAGAAAGAACAGAGCGAAAGGCCCCCCGGCGTATTCTACGTTAAAGCCAGAGACGAGTTCCGATTCACCCTCAGTGAGGTCAAAGGGGGCTCGGTTGGTTTCCGCCAGGGTGGAGATGTACCACATGGCTGCCAGTGGTCAAGCCGGGGCTAAGAGCCAAATGCTCTCCTGGGCGACGCTAAACATTGAGAGGGTAAACCCCCCTGTAAAGACAATAGTACAAAGAAGGATTAGCCCTAGAGCTACTTCATAGGAAATGGTTTGGGCCACGGCCCGCAGGGCTCCGATCAGCGCGTACTTGGAGTTTGATGCCCATCCGGAGCCTAGAATAGAGTAGACTGCTAGGCTGGAGAGGGCAAGGATGAATAGCATGCCTAGGCTTAGGTCCGTCACGGGGTACGGGAGGGGGAGGGGGGCTCACAGGGTGAGGGCCAGGGTTAGAGCCAGGGTCGGGGTGGCTAGGAATAGAAATGGGGAAGATGTTGAGGGTCGCACCGGTTCCTTAATAAAGAGCTTCACCCCGTCCGCAATGGGCTGGAGAAGCCCGTAGGGGCCTACTACGTTGGGGCCCTTCCGCAGCTGCATATAGCCCAGAACTTTTCGTTCAATCAGAGTCAGGAAGGCCACTGCCAGAAGCACTGGGACGATGTAGGCAAGAGGATTGATGATGTGAGTCATAATAATGTGGATCATAGCTGGGGAGAGGATTTGAACCCCTGAGGGGGAAGGCTTAGGCTTCCTGCATTTACCGGGCTCTGCCACCCCAGCGCGCCTTTATCTTGGGCTAGAAGGCTTGCCCCCCTTTATCCGTTTCAGTTGTCTTCATCGGGTCGGGGGGAGGCGTGCTTAAAGCATGGGCCTCATCATCCCGGTCCTTTCGTACTAGGAAGGATGGCATCACAGATAGAAACTGACCTGGATTACTCCGGTCTGAACTCAGATCACGTAGGACTTTAATCGTTGAACAAACGAACCCTTAATAGCGGCTGCACCATTAGGATGTCCTGATCCAACATCGAGGTCGTAAACCCCCTCGTCGATATGGACTCTGGGAGGGGATTGCGCTGTTATCCCTAGGGTAACTTGGTCCGTTGATCGGCTAGAAGCCGGATCATTGTCGGTCAAATATTTTGTGACTTAGAGCTGTAGCTCTTGGTTTTAGGGTTATCCCCTATCCTCGCGGGGGCTTTGTTCTCCCCCGTGGTCGCCCCAACCGAAGACGTTTGTGCCAGTACCACGCTGATTTGGAGTTCCGTTGGCCGGACTTCTTTTGGTGGTTGGTGAGCGTCTAAAGCTCCATAGGGTCTTCTCGTCTTGTGTTGGCATGCCCGCTTCTGCACGGGCAGATCAGTTTCATTGACCAGAAAAAAGAGACAGTTAAACCCTCGTTATGCCATTCATACAGGTCTCCATTTAAAAGACAATTGATTGCGCTACCTTTGCACGGTTAAAATACCGCGGCCGTTAAACTTTTGGTCACAGGGCAGGCGGGACCTTCTATACTTCTGTGGGCAGAAGGCGATGTTTTTGGTAAACAGGCGAGGTTTAGGTTTGCCGAGTTCCTTTTCATTCTTTAAGTCTTTCCCTCTAATACAAGCACACCTGTGTGGGGTTAACGATTAGAGCGTTGCGTGGTTTTCTTGGCCGGAGGTGGCGGGGACGCATGGTTCTCTGTTATTGAGTTCGTTAGTTGTCGATGGTGGGTCCGATTCGACTTACACATGTGCAGGGAGAAGTTCATTCTTCTTATTACTCGTTCTAGCATGGTCTCTCCTATGGAGGGCATAGGGGGGCCCAGTATTAAATCAGGGGCATTGAGGGCATTTAATGGTATAATAGGCTTAATTTGGTCTGAGCTTTAACGCTTTCTATCCAGGTGGCTGCTTTTAGGCCCACTGAAACCTGTGGCCTTGTTCTAATATATTTCTTAGCCTCCTGTTAAGGTTGTGTCCTTTGTTAGGGGAGCTGTACCTCCTCCAACTAACTCCCGTGGTTATCCTTTATAATTCCTAACTTCAGTGGGACTGTTGTGGGTAAGGGTTTCGCGGGGCTGAACTTCTATTCATTTCTTGGGCAACCAGCTATAACCTGACTCGGTAGGTCTTTCACCTCTACTCGGGGATCTTCCCACTCTTTTGCCACAGAGACGGGTTGGCCCTGCAATAGGCTGTCCCGGAGTAGCTCGTCGGGTTTCGGGGGTTCAAACTAGAGGTCTCTCTGCTTGTGGTTACTGACTAGATCATGATGCAAAAGGTACAAGATTGAGTCTCTGCTTTTATTTACTTTAGTGCGCTGTTTCATCACTCTTTCAGCTTTCCCTTGCGGTACTTTGTCTATGGCTTCATGTTTCCTTTTCTGTCGCCCGTACTGGGGTGGTCGAATGGTTTAGTTTATGAGGTTGGTTTATGTTAGATTAATATATGTTGTAGGTTTGGTCATGTTGGGTTGAGCTAGCTGTTTAGTTCAGGGTGATCCAACTTGCATGGATGTCTTCTCGGTGTAAGGGAGGCGCTTAGCTATCTCAGCCACACCCTGATTATTCCAAGTGCACCTTCCGGTACACTTACCATGTTACGACTTGCCTCCCCTTTATAATTGTTGTTGTGTTAAGTACTAGATGCGGGTGTTGTCGGGGAGAGTGACGGGCGGTGTGTGCGCGCTCCAGAGCCGGCTTCAGGAGGACGCTCTATTCCCTCCTTACTGCTAAATCCACCTTCAGGCTGCTGTTTCAGGCAACCTTTCGTGAATAATCTGTTTCAGATAATGTAGCCCATTTCTTCCTACTTCGTACGCTACACCTCGACCTGACGTTCTGGGCAATGCCCATCTCGCTTACTGCGATACCTTCACAGGGTAAGCTGGCGACGGCGGTATATAGGCGGGAAGAGCAAGGAGTAGTGAGGTTGAACGGGGGTTATCGGTTCTAGAACAGGCTCCTCTAGGGGGGTCTGAAGCACCGCCAAGTCCTTTGGGTTTTAAGCTGGCGCTCGTAGTCCCCGGGCGGATATCTATTGTAGTGAAATATCGAAGTTTACGGCAGGGCATAGTGGGGTATCTAATCCCAGTTTGTGCCCCAGCTGTCGTGGGTTCTGGTGTGGTAGTAAAGCTACTTTCGTGTTAGGGGTTCGAGCCCTCAGGTGCGTATAACAGCCTAGGGGGTCTTCAGCTTTAGTTTCGTATTTCCCATAACCACTCTTTACGCCGGGCTTATCAACTTGGGTCTCTCGTATAACCGCGGTGGCTGGCACGAGTTTTACCGACCCTCTTAACTCTGACTAAGTCAAGTTTTCACTTATAGCTTAATATTTATCACTGCTGAATTCCCTTGGGGGTGTGGCTAAGCAAGGCGTCTTGGGCAAAGCATTGTGCCTGATACCGGCTCCTCGTCTCCGGACGGGAGATTGAGGGCATCCTCACAGGGTCGCGGAGGCTTGCATGTGTAAATCGAGTTAGAGCCGACAATAAAGTCAGGACCAAACCTTTGTGCTAGCGAGGCTTTTCAAGGCCCATCTTAACATCTTCAGTGTTATGCTTTGTTTAAGCTACGCCAGC